TTATTAAACAGATATAGATATAGATATATAAGTCTTCCCCTAATATTGCCCTTCTATTTTTATTCCATGAAAATTAAAATTTGAAACACAAAAATTTTATGAGAATTCCCTATAAGCAACATATATAAATAAGATAACCAATTAGATATCTGTGTAACAATTTATGTTCTGGGGTTTACATCTACCCATATATATTGTTATAATTATATTGTTATAATTGAAATAGAGAAATTGAAAATAAAAAATACTGAATAAACACTGATTAGTTATGTATCATTTTTTAGTTTCTTGTGTCATTAGGAAAACAAAATTTGATATTCAAATCCAAGACTCATTCATGAATTTGCAGCCAGGAGTCAATAGTCAACAGTTCATGGTTCAAATTTGCCATCAACTTATTTTTTTTTAAATACACATTTTACTTTTCAATAGAAAAGTGAGGGGAAGTTTTTAGGCACTGTGTTTGTGTGTTTTGAGATACTATAGAATCAATCGAAGAAGTGGATCAAATTAAATCAAAAAAAGGCCCTTATTTTCGGAAAAGAATTAATAAAAAAAGGCTTCAATATACAAGTACAAAAAAGTGGTTCAGTAATCCAACCTTAAGCAGAAAAATTTCCATCTATTTTTTTTGTATTATTTTGGCGACATGGCCGAGTGGTAAGGCGGGGGACTGCAAATCCTTTTTCCCCAGTTCAAATCCGGGTGTCGCCTGATCAATAAAAGACTCGAAATCTCTTATTATGTTCTGTTGATATATAACTCACCCCTTTTTCCCCGGCAGCAGAAACGGATTGTGCATTCGGCCTGGGTGTTTTCTAAAAGATTATAGTAAATCTTTGCATCTAGGATTAAAAAGATTCTAATGGTGGAAGGGCTATCACGACTTCCAGATCCCCTCTCCTCTATTCTACTACTAATGTAGTGTATACTGGCTAAGTCTTGAATTCCGTTGGATAGACCAGATACGAAATCTAATTAAATTAGCAGTTTAGTTGTGTAAAGACCGGAAGAGCCTTTATATACATATACTTAAATATACTTAATAATAAGAGTACTTACTATATATCTATACAGACTCACGAGAATTTATGAGCGTTCACATTCAATATTAGACTGAATAGAGAGTATAATTAACTTATATAAAGTAATTAACTTATATAAAGATAAAAACGGGCAAAAAGAACAGGCCTTATTATTCCTATATGTTCCATTCGTAACATTCCATTAAGGTGTCATTGCCTATTTTACTTGTGTTTAGTCTTTCCCAATTAAAAGTCGTATAGGAATTTAGTAGAAGTTATTGGGATTAGTTCATCAACAGTGTTCGGTCAGAGTCCCTTTTTGACTCTGCGCCGTTGATTCGACTATTATTAATGAGCAATAATGGAATAATTCCTTCATAGAGATAGGGGACATAATTCACATGGATATAGTAAGTCTCGCTTGGGCTGCTTTAATGGTAGTCTTTACTTTTTCCCTTTCACTCGTAGTATGGGGAAGAAGTGGACTCTAGAGGTACTACGAATTGATTGAGGAATCAAACCATATCAATTGTTTTCTAGATCGTTCTGCAACATGTTTTGAATTATTTAAAAAATATCTTCATTTATTACCTTACATTGGATTCTAGTGGAGTAATGTATTTTATGAATAAAATTCTTTCAATCAAAGAGATATTTCCAGGATTCCCATATTTGTATCTCGAAAGCAAAGGGATACAGATTATTGGAATTTTATTCCAACCAAATTCGTCCTAAATTTTCTATTTCAATGAACGGGCTCTTCCCATAATTTTAGTTTTAGATGGATACTAAAGAAGGCCCGACCCCCCCTTTTTTGTTTCCCTCTTTACTTTACTTTTTCCTGCTCAAAAAGAAATTTTTTAAGTGTATACACGATTTCTATGATAAAAAATTAGGCATAGTAGTTGTATAACAAGAGAGTATGCATAATAAGATCTTGACTTGGGAGTCACATATTGCGCACTTACCAATTCTTTTATTTATTTTTTTTTCGAAATTACATTTTGACTTTATCAGGGTTTCAAGCATTAAAAATTGGTGAGGTTTATTATTTTATTATACTTATTCCCTTTTAAAATACTTTTAAAATACGAAGAAGTGACCATAGAACTCCTGTCAATGGATCAATCCAGTTTTTCTTAGGAATGCTAGAAAAAATATTACGGCTCTTTAATAGATGCCGCTAATGCTTTTTCCTTCGTTGATTCTTTCGATAGATCACGAGACTCAGATTGCAAATAAAAAGAAATCTATAAATTATAACTAGAAAGTAAGACAAGACAGTTTTTTAATATTGATCAAAAAAAGATGTATAAAAAAAAAGAATTGGTTCTATGTAAATTCCATATATTATCTTGATATTTACATTACATATATCAAGATAATATTGTAGATTGATCGACACGAAGTCCCTGTGCTTTATTATAAAGTACAACTTTATACACTACACTAAAAATAATAGATATGGTAAGAAA